CTGATGGAATCGGCATAGGAGTCCATTTGGAAATCGTCCGCCCTGCGCGCATCCCCCGAGTATAGGATTCCACAGGAATCACACAAAGTAGATTGATAGAAACCTCTGGTAAAATAACCACCAGTACCCGTAACCCAGCAAAGAAAGTACATTACATAGTCCGTTTTAGGGATTGGCGACTTACCCATTCAGTGACTTTGGCACTAGACGTTCTCAAAATGGGTACTATCGGGTCGGGTGAATTAGAGAATTAGAGAATAGACAGACGTCTGTTGGCATCCCAGCCTTCCTTCTCCTCTCAGGGCCCATCCGACCGAAAGAGGATCGTACCTCTTGGTCGTGAATATCTGAATAGGACGAACCCGCCTCCGTGGATATCTTTGCTTCGGAACAAAACAATTAGAATTAGGCTCGGTCAACTGGAATGTGTATTATCCATAAGGGAGATCTTCCAATTGAGAAGATCCATTGACCTGGGACAAGGTCTATCTATTTTCTTTAGTTATTCAATGAAACCAATGATTCGTTATTGGAGCAGATAGCAACAACCATTTCAGCGGACATGCTTATGAAACCATGGATTTACATGGTTTCATTAGTAAAAGTTGTTTGATGTAGCGAGTAATAGGCTCTTTCGCCGTTCAAGAATTCTTGTTTAGGCAGTTCATATCATCCACACATAGTGATCTAAGATTTCAATTCTTCTATGTTTCATTTCAGCAGTAGCATATTGTTCCACAGAGCTAAGGCCAAAAAGATGGAATAAACAAGTGTTTCCACGACTCTACCATCTGGCCAATTCTGTTCCACTTAATCCCCTTTTCATAGGCACATATCTTTACGGCTAAGGGATGGGGAATCTTTCTCCTGTTACATGAATCAAATGTTTCATTTCATCCGGGAAAAGCCATCTCTTTCTCAACAATGTCTTTGTCATTTGATCCAATAGCGTTCCGTTAGATAGGAACAGATTTGATAAATACTGATAACTCTCGGATAGAGTATTAGAACGAAAAGATCCATTAGATAATGAACTATGGGTTCTACACCATCTCTGGCGATGAATCAACAATTCGAAGTGCTTTTCTTGCGTATTCTTGATGAACCAGCGTTTATATATAGATGTAGGAGGATTTGTTTGGGAAGCAATAAGCCCCTTTGACATCTCTTCATCTGCAAAGAATTCTCGACGTGAAAACACAGAGACAAAGGGCTGATCTTTGAATAGGGAAAAGAATGGATCCGCAGGGTCCCAAATGAATTGGCTTGTTTGAAAAAACCCTTGTTCTTTGGAAGATCTATCTTGTGTCTGGTACTGCATGGTTCCAATGGTTCCACTCTGCAAGAACTCCGAATCATTCTCTTGAAGCTCATCCTCTTTAGGATAAATGATCCATTTTCCCCGAAATGACCCAGTCCAATAGGGAAATCCCAATTCAGTGGGCCTTTCAATACAATCAAATAGATTGCCACAAGGGCGCCATATTCTAGGAGCCCAAACTATGTGATTGAATAAATCCTCCTCTATCTGTTGCGGATCGAGGGCCCCTTCCCCTTCTTCAAACTCCGATTCGTATTTTTCATATAGAAATCTCTGATCAACGATAGAACAAGATCCATTTTGCATCATATCTAACTGATTCTTTGGTTCGGACCGAAGAAGTAATGTCACTCGATTATTATCAAACTGACTGCAATCTCTTTCTGTCCGTGAGGATCCCGCCAGAGCGGGAGCGCCTTCTACTTCTAATAGTAATAATAGTAATAGGCCATGAACTAGATCAGAATCATTCTCAACGAATCCATAAGAAGTGATCCAATTTTTTTCATCGTGTCTGGATGAAGACCAAAGATCTTGAGCGACCGATCCGGCAGAACAACTCAAAAGATAAAGAAGTATCGTTAATTTCTTCATGCTCGTTCCAAGTTCGAAGTACCATTTGTACAAATAAGAATCCCCTCCCTTACATGATTTCTTCTTCATATAGATAGATATAGGATCTATGGGGCAATTACTTAGAAGTACATTTTGTGCAACAGCCCTTCCTATCTGATAGAAAAGGATCCCATGATCCTGAACCGATCTTATCTGGGATCGAAAATCCCAAGTTTTTCGATGAAGAGCTGATCTAATTGTAGGAGTTTCTATAATGGATTTCTTCTGTGTAATACTAATTGATAGGGCCTCATTGATAAATGCTACAAGATCTCGCGCATTGGAACCCATGGTTATGGACCCGAATCCGTTCGTATGGAACATCTTCTTTTCCAAGTAAAATCCCTTAGTATATGAAAGAATGAAAAAGTGCTTTCGTTGTTGTGGAAGAAGAAGCCTTCGTATCTTAATGCATGTATTTAATTGATTCGGAGCTATTAGAGCGGGATCCACTTTTTGGGGAATATGAGTCGAAGCAATAACAAGAATCTTTCCAGTGGAACATCTTTCACAATCCCTGGAGAGATAGTTCTCTAATAGACCCAGGGATAAGTAATTTGACTC